TATATAATATCATGTTTTGCTATACTATAATAGACAACACATAATAAAATTCGTTGAAACACGCTGGTCGAGCTTCCTCTGCTTTTGGGGTTTGACAGAAATAGTAAGATTCGTCCGGCGTAGGGGGGTAGGGGGGTTTGCCGCGCGAAAAAAATCTCTTAAACGCCAGGGGGGGACACTGTAACAGGGGTGTGTGGAGTAGAGAACGATACGTTATGCACTAGATAAGTTTATGCAAGTCTTCTGTCAATGTTGATGAAGTATTGGAACGGGGATAAGTCCAAGCAAGGAAATGTTCAACCTTATCAGTTAACATTAGGAAGGAATCGTCAAATGCAAAGTGAAAGTGATCCCAAAAAAAAAATACCAAATGCATATAAGTGAACGCCAGGCTTGGTGGGTAACGAGTCGTTAGTACTCCACCATTAACTTATGTCAGGTATAGTTCACCAGGTGAGGGAGAAGGAACGTATGGCCCTGAAATAGGAACCAGATGCCAGTAATAGTTCATTCTGTGAAACCCCCACGATTTTTGTCCCTGACCCTTATCATGCATGATATTCAATTACTCAAGCTGGTTGGTGGTTTCTTACTACATTAAATATGTGAGGGCCGATTTTTGTTGGGTAACGCATAGGAAATGGTTTAATGAAGTTATGGGGATTACGCTATTTACCGGTTGACCTTCATTAACTGGGCTGAGTCTTATATTAGTGCCCATGTATTTCTTATTCTAGGTAATTACCTGTTAGGTTAATATAATCGTATGGTGATTATACATACATGTATATAAATCATATATGTATGATAATACATATATGTACCTACATAATATGTATGTATGATAATACATATATGTACCTACACCATATATATATGTATGATAATGCATAGATATATATAAACCCATATGGCTGTGTTGGTCACATTGTTTGTGTATCTATAGACATTTCTATCCTGATCACGGTATATGTTTTACAGGCTATAAGGTACAACACCTTAAATTGTATCTCTATACTAGCCAAGAAGTATACATTAGGGCTGGGCGCGGGTCAGAGAATAGTTAAATTCAGAATCCTAGCTTTGGGAGTTAGGGGTGGAAGTTAGAATCTTTCTTCTCTGAGCCTCAAGGGGGATTTTAACCTCCGATCTCCGGATTACAAAACCGGCGCTTCAAATTAAGCTATTGGGGCAATTTCAGCTCAGGGCCTTATTTTCCGCTCAGCCCGCAAGAGGTGCGAGGAATAGGAATAAAGAGAAATACACGACCGATGCAACCTGTCCAATAATAATGAAAGGGTGCTCTACTGGCATGCCCCCGATCCATGTTAAGATGATTACGTCTGCGGCTAGAGCTCAAAACAGGAACTGTGTGACAGGTCGGAACGTGAGTCCTCGCTGCTTTGAGGTGTGGAGGATGGGCACAAGTAGGAGCACTAGAATCGAAAACAATAGGGCAAGGACCCCGCCCAGCTTGTTGGGAATCGACCGCAGGATAGCATACGCGAAGAGGAAGTATCATTCCGGCTTAATGTGGGGCGGGGTCACCAGGGGGTTAGCGGGCGTGAAGTTATCTGGATCTCCCAGAAGATTAGGGGCAAACAGGGCTAAGGACGTGAGGGCTAGCAGCATGACCGCGAACCCGAGGAGATCTTTGTAAGAGAAGTACGGATGGAACGAAATCTTATCAGAGTCTGAATTAAGGCCGGCTGGGTTGTTGGATCCAGTCTCGTGTAGGAAGAGAAGGTGTAGGACAGTAGCACCAGCGATTACAAATGGGAATAGGAAGTGGAATGCGAAGAATCGGGTCAAAGTAGCATTATCTACAGAAAATCCCCCCCAAATTCATTGAACTAGCTCGCTCCCCACATAAGGAACGGCTGATATAAGATTAGTAATGACAGTGGCCCCCCAGAACGACATTTGTCCTCAGGGTAGGACATATCCTACGAAAGCCGTGACCATAACCAGAAGTAGAAGGACTACCCCAATAGTTCACGTTTCCTTGTAAAGGTACGATCCGTAGTACAGGCCCCGGGCAATGTGTGCATAGATGCAGATAAAAAAGAATGATGCTCCGTTTGCGTGCATGTTCCGAATTAATCATCCGTAGTTAACATCTCGACAGATGTGTATAACTGAGGAGAAAGCTGTTGCGATATCAGAGGTATAGTGCATAGCTAAAAACAATCCTGTCAGGATTTGTGCTGCTAGACATAGCCCGAGGAGGGATCCAAAGTTTCATCATACTGAAATGTTGGAGGGAGCGGGAAGGTCTACAAGTGCGTCGTTAGCAATCTTTAGGAGGGGGTGGGTTTTTCGTAGGCTTGCCATTAGGGTTTCTATAGTTGAATGACAACGGTGGTTTTTCGAGTCATTAGTTCCGGTTAAAGTCCGGGTGGAAATTATGTTATACTTCACCTTATTTTTATTAGTTGGGTTAGTTTTAGGGTTGGTGGCCGTGGCATGTAATCCCGCCCCGTACTTCGCAGCCTTCGGGCTGGTAGTTGCCGCGGGGATGGGATGCGCTGTTTTGGCAGTAAGCGGGGCGCCTTTCCTGGCTTTGGTTCTGTTTCTTATTTATTTAGGGGGAATGTTAGTTGTGTTTGCCTATTCTTCAGCTTTGGCAGCCGACCCCTTCCCGGAGGGTTGAACGGAGGTGAGCGTATTTGAGTACATGGCTCTGTACGTGTCGGGGTTGGTGGTTGCAGTTTTATACTTTGGCAAGTACTGATATGGGCTGTTTGCCGGCATGGTGGACGGGTGCTCTAAGTTCTTTACCACTCGCGCGGACATGGGGGGTGTAATTGCGATATATGGCTCCGGGGGGTACATACTAATTTTTTGTGTTTGAGTATTGTTGCTAACCTTGTTTGTAGTCCTAGAGCTTGTACGAGGGTTAAGTCGAGGGCCCCTCCGAGCGGTCTAGCTCGCGGCTAGCAGAATGGCCAGGGTTAGGGTGACAAGGAATACTAAGAGGTATGTCTTAATAATCCCCCGCTGAGCGTTGCTTGTGGTGGTGGCCATTTTCATCTGAGTTGCGGCCAGGCCTTTAGGCCCGGAGGCCTCGAATCAGGATTGATCAACTAACTGGTTTGCCATTGTTTGTCCAAGAATAAGGTTCATCTTGGGGGCCGCCCGGTGAATTGTCGCGGGGAAGTGGCCTAATATATTTGAGAAGTTATGAAGCTTAATATTAGGGGTCGTTTTAAATTGTTTGGAGGTAAGTGTAGCAAGTTCAATGGCTGTTAGAAGGCCGACGATTGTGACGGCAAGAGCCGCCAATTTCAGGAGCGGGGGTATGGTCATAATGGGTGTCTTCGTTGGGATAGTGTTGGAGGTGAGGATTAGGCCCGCTACAATGCTCCCTCAGGCAAGTCGTTTGATGGGGTTAATCACTGCTGGGTCATTTTCGTTAATGGGGGATAAGGGCAGGAACCGGGGGGTGCCCATAGCAACAAAGAAGACAACCCGGAAGCTGTAGACGGCGGTGAAGGAAGTCGCGATTAGCGTAAGGATTAGGGCTCAGGCGTTTAAATATGAGGTATTAAGGGCCTCAATGATAGCATCTTTGGAGAAGAAGCCAGCCAAAAAGGGTGTTCCGGTCAGAGCAAGGCTACCGATGGTTAAACAAGTGGAGGTGAAGGGTGCAAGATTGTGCAGTCCCCCCATTTTACGGATATCTTGCTCGTCGTTAAGGCTGTGAATAATAGAGCCGGAACAAAGGAAAAGTATCGCCTTGAAAAAGGCGTGCGTACAGATGTGGAGGAAGGCTAGCTGAGGCTGATTAAGGCCAATAGTAACCATCATTAGTCCTAGTTGGCTAGAGGTGGAAAAGGCTACAATTTTCTTGATGTCATTTTGGGTTAGGGCGCAAGTGGCTGTAAACAGTGTAGTTAGTGCTCCTAAACAAAGACACGTGGTGAGTGCTGTCTGGTTTGTGGCGGTGATAGGGTGAAGTCGAATGAGAAGGAAGATTCCCGCTACTACTATTGTGCTGGAGTGCAGCAGGGCAGATACTGGTGTGGGACCCTCCATAGCGGAGGGGAGTCAGGGATGAAGTCCGAACTGCGCTGATTTCCCAGTTGCGGCAATGATAAGTCCAAATAGGGGAAGTGTTATGTCCATGCCTTGCGAGAGAGAAAAGATCTGTTGCATCTCCCATGAGTTGAGGTTCATGGCTAATCAGGCCATGGTTATAATCAGTCCGATGTCACCAACCCGGTTGTAAATTACAGCCTGTAGGGCTGCGGTGTTGGCATCGGCCCGGCCATATCATCAGCCGATCAGAAGGAATGACATAATTCCAACGCCCTCCCAGCCGATGAATAATTGAAACATGTTGTTAGCGGTAACCAAAATGACCATAGCGATAAGGAATATTAGGAGGTACTTGAAGAATCGGTTCATGTAGGGGTCTGCGTGTATATACCAGGAGGCAAACTCTAAGATAGACCAGGTCACGTAAAGAGCGATTGGTGTAAATACAATGGAGTAGTAGTCAAATTTTAAACTAATGTTTACGTTAAAAGTTGAGGTGTTTATCCAGTGTCAGGTGGTGATGATAGTCTCCACTCCCTGATCCAAGAAAATAAACAATGGTAGCAGGCTCACTACAAAAGCGGCACTAACCGCGGTTTTGACATGAGAAACCGCTCAGTTTGGATCCTTGGGTGTAGGGGTGATCGTCGTGATGAGGGGGTATGCCAGGAGGGCAAAGATTAGCGTAAGGGATGATGTAAGTATCAGCGTGGTCTGCATAGCCCTTGCTTGGATTTGCACCAAGAGTTTCTGGTTCCTAAGACCAACGGATAGCTGTTATTCTTCAAAGGCCAAGTGAGCCGCAGAATCTAACTGCGGGGGCAGGGATTAGCAGTCTCTGGTGCTACAAGCCTCTCTCGGCGGATCAGGGGGTTTTAACCCCTGTTTCTGGAATCACAATCCAACGTTTTGGTTAAACTAGATCTGCAGTAGAATCACCCTCAAATAAGCTCCGGTTTAAGGACTAAGAGGATGACGGGAAGAAGGTGGAGTGTGATAAGCAAGTGTTCCCGTGTGTGATAGGGGGTTAGCCCTTTGATGTGTTCAGGTACCGGGCCCCGTTGGGTCATCAGGAACATGTAAAGGGAGTATCCGGCTGTAATCAGAGTCCCCAGTCCTGTAAGGACAAGTGTTCAGGGGGACCAGTTAAACATGGTCGCGATAATTATTACTTCCCCCATCAGGTTGGGGAGAGGAGGTAGTGCTAAGTTGGCTAGGTTTGCAACAAATCATCATGTGGCGGTTAGGGGAAATAGTATCTGCATGCCTCGTGCCAATGCTATGGTCCGGCTGTGGGTGCGCTCGTAGCTGGTATTTGCTAAACAGAACAAGGCTGATGAGACGAGACCGTGGGCAATTATGAGAATAAGCGCCCCGGTCAGGCCTCATGGGGTTTGAATCAGAATACCCCCTGCTACTAGCCCCATGTGGCTTACTGAGGAGTAGGCAATTAGTGATTTAAGGTCGGTTTGGCGGAGGCAGATTGACCCTGTTATGATGATACCCCAAAGAGCTAGGACAATAAAGGGGTATGCTACTTCCTTGGTGAGTGGGTCAAGAATTGAGGATATTCGAATCATGCCGTAGCCCCCGAGCTTTAGCAGTACGGCGGCCAGAACCATGGACCCTGCAATTGGTGCTTCTACGTGGGCTTTGGGAAGTCACAAGTGTACCCCGTACAGAGGCATCTTCACCAGAAAGGCCACCAGGCAGCCGGCCCACCACATCATATCACCTCAAGACGACAGGGCAAGGGGCGGGTTAAAGTTGAGGATGACCATAGACAGGCTTCCTGCTGAGCTCTGTAGGGCCAAAAGGGCAACTAGTAGCGGTAACGACCCCGCTAAGGTGTAGAAAAGGAAGTAGGTCCCTGCATTTAATCGCTCTGCTTGATTCCCCCAGCGGGTAATAATAATTAGCGTGGGTACTAGTGTGGCCTCAAATATTACGTAGAACATAAGAATCTCTGTGGCCCCGAATGCCAGAATTAAGAAGGCTTGGAGGGAAATCAGGAGGCAGATAAATGTTCGCTGGCGGGAGATTGGTTCAGTCCGGGTGTGGTTTTGGCTGGCGAGAATTATTAGGGGAAGAAGTCAGCAGGTTAGTACGAGCAGTGGGGCAGACAGGGGGTCAATTGCAATATAGTTGCCGGGTAAAGTTCACCCCGTCTCTGCTGTTCAGTTCAACCAGGTAAGACTGATTAAAGCAATGATAAGGCTGTGGGATGTGGTGGTTGCCCATAGCCATTTCTTGGGGGTAAGTCATGTGGCAGGGAATAACATTAAAGTAGGGACAAGGACTTTTAGCATTGTAAGATATTAAGGGCTTGCAGCTGGTTTGGGCCATGGGTCCGGTTTGTTGCCACTAGAAGTGCCAGCCCTGCACTTGCTTCGCAGGCGGAGAAGGCTAATAGAAGTATTGGGGCCGCAGAGAAGTTAGTTACTTCCGTTTGGAGAGTTCAGAGGGATAAAGCAATGAATAATGATAGCATTATGCCTTCTAGGCAGAGGAGGGCGGACAGGAGGTGGGTTCGGTGGAATGTTAGGCCTATTAGGCCCAGGATGAATGCCGTGGTAAAACTAAATTGTACCGGGGTCATAAGGGCGCTACGGATTTTAACCACAATTGCCTGGGCCGAAACCAGAAGTCTTTAATTGGACTAGCTCCCTATTCGGCCCATTCAAGGCCTCCTTGGAGTCATTCATAAACTAGCCCAAGTGTCAGGAGGGCTAGCACGGCGCCGGCTCATATAACAGTTGTGGTGGGGACGTCCAGCTGGTAAGCTCACGGGAGGGGGAGAAGCAGAGCAATTTCCAGGTCAAACAGCAGGAACAAGATTGCTACAAGGAAAAACCGCAGGGAGAAGGGCATTCGGGCTGAACCTCGGGGGTCAAACCCGCATTCGTATGGGGATAGTTTCTCTGCGTCTGGTGCCATTTGAGGGAGTCAAAATGACACGATCACTAGGATGATGGATAGGATAAGCGTGATTGCCAAAATTACCATGATTAGGCTCATTACCTTTCCTTGGACTTTAACCAAGATTAGATGGTTGGAAGCCACCTGTACTGTCTTTTGTACTAGAAAGGTTATGATCCTCATCAGTAGATGGAGACGTATAGGAATAGTCATACAACGTCAACGAAGTGTCAGTATCAGGCGGCTGCCTCGAACCCGAAATGGTGGTTTGAGGTGAAGTGGTACAGTACTTGACGTACAAAGCAGACTGCCAGGAACGTGGATCCGATGATAACATGCAGGCCGTGGAATCCTGTGGCTACAAAGAAAGTTGAGCCGTAGACCCCGTCCGCGATGGTAAAGGGGGCGTCGTAGTACTCTAGGCCCTGCAAGAAGGTGAAGTAAAAGCCTAGCAGAATCGTTAGGCCAAGTGACTGGATTGCCTGTTTTCGCTCCCCTTCTATGAGGCTGTGGTGGGCCCAGGTAACGGTGACCCCGGAGGCTAAGAGAACTGCCGTGTTCAGCAGGGGTACTTCGAACGGGTCGAGGGTGGTAATACCCGTTGGTGGCCAGCATCCGCCTAGTTCGGGGGTTGGAGCTAGGCTTGAGTGGTAGAAGGCTCAGAAAAATCCCGCAAAGAAGAAGACTTCAGATGTAATGAATAGAATCATGCCGTAGCGCAACCCTTTCTGTACGGGTGGGGTGTGGTGCCCCTGGAATGTGCCTTCTCGCACAATATCCCGTCATCACTGATACATGGTTAGAATTGTTAGGGCTGTCCCTAGAGTTATTAGGGTAATCGAGTGGAAGTGGAATCAGATTGCAGTACCGGACGTTAGGAGTAGGGCTCCAACTGCTCCGGTTAGTGGTCAGGGGCTTGGGTCAACCATGTGGAATGCGTGTGCTTGGTGGGCCATTAGACGTTTTCTTGTAGGTAGAGGCTTAGGAGAAGTACAAAGACATACGCTTGAATTATTGCTACGGCAACTTCTAGAAGGGTGAGAAGAAAGAGGACTGTGGCTGTTAAAATGGCTACAGTTGGCATGAGGGGGAGAAGAACGAATGCAGCGGTAGCGATTAGTTGGATTAACAAGTGGCCTGCTGTTAGATTGGCAGTCAGTCGGACTCCCAGCGCCAGCGGACGAATAAAGAGGCTAATAGTTTCGATGACAATTAGAACCGGAATAAGGGGGACTGGGGTTCCTTCTGGCAAGAGGTGACCGAGGGCTGCGGTGGGTTGGTTTCGCATGCCGATGATTACTGTGGCAAGTCATAGGGGGACTGCGAGACCCATATTAAGCGAGAGCTGAGTGGTGGGTGTGAAGGTGTAGGGTAGGAGGCCTAGCATATTAAGTGATGTTAGGAAAACTATTAATGATGCGAGTAGCACTGCTCACTTATGTCCCCCTGGATTAATAGGTATAAACATTTGGTGGGTGAAACGATTAATGAACCAGCCCTGAAGTGTGAGAAGTCGGCTATTTAATCATCGCGGAGTGGGGGTGGGAAATAAAGTTCATGGAAGTACAAGTGCTAGGGCAATAAGCGGGATTCCGAGATAGGTGGGGCTTATAAATTGGTCGAAGAAGCTTAGTATCATGGTCAGTTTCAAGGTTCAGGTTTGGCCTTCTCAGCTCCCATGGTTGTGGGCTCGTTGTTGAAGTTATGGGCCAAAATCTTTTGGGGGATGACTGTCAGGAAGACTAATCATGAGAAAACAAGGATTGCGAATCAAGGGGCGGGGTTTAATTGAGGCATATCACTAAGGGTGGTTGGGGGCCACCATTTTTCAGCTTAAAAGGCTGACGCTCAGGCCCAATTTAGCATCTTAGTGAGGCGTCTTCAAGTATGAGGGAGGATCAGTTCTCGAAGTGTGTAAGAGGTACGGCTTCCACAACAATTGGCATAAAGCTATGGTTTGCTCCACAGATTTCAGAACACTGCCCGTAGAAAACACCGGGACGAGACACAATGAAGGCTGTTTGGTTTAGGCGTCCAGGGACTGCGTCCATCTTTACTCCTAGGGCGGGCACCGCTCAGGAGTGGAGTACGTCCTCAGCTGAAACAAGAACCCGAATTGGGGACTCTATGGGGACGACCATTCGGTGGTCTGTTTCTAAGAGTCGAAACTGGCCTGGTACCAGATCTTGGGTGGGGACTATGTAGGAGTCGAATCCAAGGTCTTCATAGTCTGTATATTCATAACTTCAATATCACTGATGCCCCATGGCTTTAATCGTCAGGTGGGGGTCATTAATTTCGTCCATTAAATAAAGAATGCGAAGGGATGGGAGGGCAATCAGAATAAGGATAACCGCCGGCAAGATGGTTCATACAATCTCAATCTCTTGAGAATCTAGAATATATTTGTTAGTGAGCTTGGTGGAAACCATCGAGACAATAATGTAAAGGACCAGGATGCTAATTAAGAGGACGATCATTAGTGCGTGGTCGTGGAAATGTAGGAGTTCTTCTATTACAGGGGAGGCCGCGTCTTGCAATCCTAGTTGTGAGGGATGTGCCATTTAGCTCTGGGTCAAGACACGCGGGGAATTAGCCCGCAACTTTGCCTCGACAAGGCAAGGTAATACATTTTACTAGTGTCTTATTTAAGAAAGTGGCAGACTGGCCATGCAGTTGGCTTGAAACCATCTTACGGGGGTTCGATTCCTCCCTTTCTCGTTATTTTGCTTGGACTTGTACAAAGGCCGGCTCCTCGAAGGTGTGGTAAGGCGGAGGGCATCCGTGCAGTCATTCTACGTTGGTCATAGTTAGTTCTACAGATGACACCTCTCGCTTGGCAGCAAATGCTTCTCAAAGAATGAATAAGAACATAATAACCGCTACTAGTGAAATAAGGGATCCGATTGAGGATACTGTATTTCAAAGAGTATAGGCGTCGGGGTAGTCAGAATACCGTCGTGGCATTCCTGCTAGCCCTAGGAAGTGTTGTGGGAAGAAGGTTAGATTTACACCGATGAACATAATTCCAAAGTGAATTTTTGTTCAGGTTCCGTGAAGAGTATATCCCGTAAATAGGGGGAATCAGTGTACGAATGCAGCCATAATGGCGAATACGGCCCCCATGGAAAGAACGTAGTGGAAGTGTGCTACAACATAGTACGTGTCGTGTAGAACAATATCAAGTGAGGAATTGGCTAGAACAATGCCTGTTAGTCCCCCGACTGTGAATAGGAAAATGAACCCGAGGGCTCATAGGAGGGGGGTTTCTCATTTGATTGAGCCCCCGTGGAGAGTAGCGAGTCAGCTAAATACTTTGACCCCAGTTGGAATCGCAATAATCATGGTTGCTGATGTAAAGTACGCTCGGGTGTCAACGTCCATCCCTACGGTGAACATGTGGTGGGCCCAAACGATAAATCCTAGTAGTCCGATAGCCATCATAGCTCAGACCATTCCTATATATCCAAAGGGCTCTTTCTTTCCCGCATAGTAAGCTACGATGTGGGAGATCATTCCAAATCCTGGAAGAATCAGAATGTAGACTTCTGGGTGTCCAAAGAACCAGAATAGATGTTGATATAGAATCGGGTCTCCCCCTCCCGCGGGGTCGAAAAAGGTGGTGTTTAGATTTCGATCTGTGAGAAGTATTGTAATACCAGCAGCTAGGACCGGAAGCGACAGAAGAAGTAGAACAGCTGTTACAAGTACAGACCATACAAACAGGGGGGTTTGGTACTGTGAAATTGCTGGTGGCTTCATATTAATAATCGTGGTAATGAAATTAATGGCCCCCAGAATAGATGAGATACCTGCTAGATGAAGCGAGAAAATAGTTAGATCAACTGATGCCCCGGCGTGCGCTAGATTACCAGACAGAGGGGGATACACTGTTCACCCGGTTCCTGCCCCCGCTTCAACTCCAGAGGATGATAAGAGGAGAAGAAATGAGGGAGGCAGGAGTCAGAAGCTCATGTTATTCATTCGGGGGAATGCCATGTCTGGTGCCCCGATCATTAGAGGGATTAGTCAGTTTCCGAATCCCCCAATTAGAATCGGTATTACTATAAAGAAAATTATTACGAAGGCATGTGCAGTAACGATAACATTGTAGATCTGGTCATCTCCAAGAAGAGCTCCAGGCTGGCTTAGCTCTGCACGAATTAAGAGACTTAGGGCTGTACCCACTATCCCTGCTCAGGCACCAAATACGAGGTAAAGGGTACCAATATCTTTGTGATTAGTTGAGAAAAATCAACGTGTAATTGCCACAGGTAGGGTGGCCGAAGGCTTAGGCGGCGGATTGTAGCCCCGATGACAGAGGTTTAACTCCTCTCCTTACCAAAGCTCTGTGGTGAAGTTCATGTCAGGTTGCAAACCTGAAGACGCAGGCTAACGCCTGCCGGGGCTTTCCCCGCCTTTTAAGAGGCGGCGGGGAAAGTAGATGGATGCTCGCTGGTTAGAGCGCTTAGCTGTTAACTAAGAGTTTGTAGGATCAAGGCCTTCCCATCTAGAAAGGCCTTAGCTTAATTAAAGCGTCTGGGTTGCATCCAGAAGCTGTGGGGTAAAGTCCCGCAGGCCTTATCAGGGGCTAGGAGATTCTCACTCCTGCTTGGAGCTTTGAAGGCTCATGGTCTTAATGCTATCCTAAGCCCCTAGAACAGCAGGGTGAGGGCTGAAGGGGTAAGAGGTAGAATGCAGGTGCTCATAATAATAGTCATAGAAAGAAGGAGAGTTGGACGGTTGACTGGCATCCGTCAGGGGGTGACCGAGTTAAAGGTGTGGGGAAAGAGGGTGAGGGATATAGCGTAGGTAAGTCGGAGGTAGAAGTAGAGGCTCAATAATGCGGAGAGGGCCATGATGGTTGCTGTGGGAATAAACCCTTGGCTAGTTACCTCCTGGAGAATTAGTCACTTGGGTATGAAGCCAGTTAGTGGTGGGAGGCCCCCCAGGGAGAGAAGAATCAGGCAAGCCATTGCCGCCAGGGCTGGGGCTTTGGTTCAAGAGGAGGCTAGCGTAACAGTCTTGGTGGCGTTCATGCTATTAAGGGTAAGGAAAGCCGCTGCCGTCATAACAATATATGTAGCCAGGGCAATTAGGGTCAGTTGGTGCGCTATTTGGGCAACCAGGATTATTCACCCCAAGTGGGCGATGGATGAGTATGCTAGAATCTTGCGTAGTTGTGTCTGATTAAGCCCTCCTCATCCGCCCACAAGGGTGGAGCATAGAGCCAAGGCCGTCAGCATGTAGGGGTGTGCGTAGTCGGCCACCTGGATGATCAGCCCAAAGGGGGCCAGCTTTTGTCAGGTGGAGAGAAGAAGGCCGGTGTTAAGGGACACTCCCTGAAGGACCTCTGGGAGCCAGAAGTGCATGGGGGCTAACCCAATTTTTATGGCCAGGGCCCCCATGGTAATTGTGGCGGTCACCGGGTGGGCGGGGTAACTGATATCCCATTGTCCAGAGGCTCACGCACTGGAGGTGCTGGCGAACAAAATCATGGCTGCAGCTGTGGCTTGAATAAGGAAATATTTAGTTGTAGCTTCTATGGCCCGGGGGTGGTTTTGTTGGGCTATTAAAGGAAGGATAGCCAGGGTATTAATCTCTAGGCCCATTCAGGCTAGGAGCCAGTGTGAGCTTGCAAAAGTCACAGCAGTTCCTAGGCCTAGGCTAGATAGGAGGACAACGAGTACTAGGGGGCTCATTAGTAGGGGAAGGATTTTAACCAACATGTCCGGGGTATGGGCCCGAAAGCTTATTTAGCTGACCTTACTAGAAAGTGGTGTAGTGGAAGCACCCAGAGTTTTGATCTCTGGAGGATGGGTTCGAGCCCCTTCTTTCTAAGAAGCCGGAGGGGGTTTAACCCTCTTAATTCACTCTATCAAAGTGGCCCTTGGGCGTTCAGGCACAGCTCCGGGGTTTACAATTGGGGTGGAAGTCCCGCTGTGCTCACCGGAAGGGACAGGTGTCACAGAATAAGGGCTAGTGTAAGAGGGAGAAAGTTCTTTCACACAAGGTGTATTAGTTGGTCATACCGGAATCGTGGGTAGGAGGCCCGCACTCAGAGGAACAGGGCGGAGAGGAGAGCAGCCTTCACCATAATATTGGCGGTGGTTAATTCTGGGAACATAATGAAACAGGAAGTTCCCATGAATAAGATAGCTGAAAGTGTATTCATAAATAGAATATTAGCATATTCTGCCAAGAAAAAGAGGGCGAAGGGTCCACCTGCATACTCTACGTTGAACCCCGAGACTAGCTCGGATTCTCCTTCAGTGAGGTCAAAGGGCGCTCGGTTGGTTTCTGCTAGAGTTGAGGTATATCATATTGCCGCTAGAGGCCAGGCAGGCGCCAATAGTCAAATAGCCTCTTGTGTGGTACTAAACATGGAGAGAGTAAAGCCCCCTGTAAATATGATTGCGGATAGCAGAATTAAGCCTAATGCTACCTCATAAGAGATGGTCTGTGCAACCGCTCGTAGTGCCCCAATTAGGGCGTATTTGGAGTTTGATGCTCATCCTGAGCCCAGGATGGAGTACACTGCAAGGCTGGAAAGTGCGAGGATGAAGAGCATGCTAAGGTTTATATCAGTGACGGGGTGGGGAAGGGGCATGGGGGCTCACAGGGTGAGAGCAAGAGTGAGGGCAAGGGCAGGGGCCGCAAGAAACAAGAAGGGGGAGGAAGTGGAAGGTCGAATGGGTTCTTTAATAAATAGTTTTACCCCATCCGCAATAGGTTGCAAAAGGCCATAGGGGCCTACTACGTTTGGCCCTTTTCGCAGTTGTATATACCCTAAAACCTTCCGTTCAATAAGTGTTAGGAAGGCAACGGCCAATAGGACCGGGACGATATAAGCGAGGGGGTTAATGATATGTGTAATAATAATGTGGAGCATAACTAGTGAGAGGACTTGAACCTCTGAGAGGGAAGGCTTAGGCTTCCTGCATTTGCCGGGCTCTGCCACACTAATATGCCCTTTTCTCAGGGCTGAGGGTTGTCACCTTTTACCTACTTTAGTTGTAGTCATCAGGTCAGGGGGAGGCGTGCTCTAGAGCATGGGCCTTTCCATTCCGGTCCTTTCGTACTGGGAAGGGTATCATTACAGATAGAAACTGACCTGGATTACTCCGGTCTGAACTCAGATCACGTAGGACTTTAATCGTTGAACAAACGAACCCTTAATAGCGGCTGCACCATTAGGATGTCCTGATCCAACATCGAGGTCGTAAACCCCTTCGTCGATATGGACTCTGGGAAGGGATTGCGCTGTTATCCCTAGGGTAACTTGGTCCGCTAATCGGCGTTAAGCCGGATCATTTTTGGTCAAATGTTTTGTGACTTAGAGGTGTAACTCTTGGTTTTAGGGTATCCCCAATCCTCTCGGGAGCTTTTCTCTCTCCCGCGGTCGCCCCAACCGAAGACGTTTGTGCCAACATTACGTTGTTTGAGGGTCCTTTGAGTCGGGCCCGCTTTTCGTAATTGGTGGGCGTCTAAAGCTCCATAGGGTCTTCTCGTCTTGTATGCGTATGCCCGCTTCTGCACGGGCAGATCAGTTTCACTGACCGGGAGAAAGAGACAGTTAAACCCTCGTTATGCCATTCATACAGGTCTTCATTTAAAAGACAATTGATTGCGCTACCTTTGCACGGTTAAAATACCGCGGCCGTTAAACTTTTGGTCACTGGGCAGGCGGGACCTCCTATGTGTAGGGGGCAGGAGGCGGTGTTTTTGGTAAACAGGCGGGGTTTCGGCTTGCCGAGTTCCTTTTCATCCTTTTAGTCTTTCCCTTGTCTAGCACTCCTGTGTGGGGTTAACGATGAAATAATACGTGGTCTTCTCGGCCTAAGGTGGCGGGGGCGTAGGCTCCTCTATTATTGGGTTCGTTAATCGTTGGCGGCGGGTCCGATCCAACTTACACTTGTGCGGGGAGAAGTTCATTCTTCTTGTTACTCGTTCTAGCATGGTCCCTCCTATGTTAGCATAGGATGGCTCAGTAGTATTAGGGGCATAAGAGGTTATAATATTATAATAGGCTTATTCTGGTCCGAGCTTTAACGCTTTCTGTTCAGATGGCTGCTTTTAGGCCCACTGAAACCTGTGGCCTCATCCAAATTTATTCTTTAGCCTCCTGTTGAAGGTTGTATCCTTTGTTGAGGGAGCTGTACCTCCTTCAACTAACTCCCGTTAGTGTCCCTTCGCCTAGTCTTAGTAAAACTGTTGCGGCGGGGGGCGTAACGGGGCTGAACTTATATTCATTTCTTGAGCAACCAGCTATAACCGGACTCGGTAGGTCTTTCACCTCTACTCGGGGGTCTTCCCACTCTTTTGCCACAGAGACGGGTTGGCCCTACTATAGGCTGCCCCGGAGTAGCTCGTCTGGTTTCGGGGGTTCAAACTAGAGTTCTCTTCGCTTGGACTTACTGGCTAGATCATGATGCAAAAGGTACGAGGGGTAAACTCTGCTTTTCTGTGCTTAAGTGCGTTATTTCATTTCTCTTTCAGCTTTCCCTTGCGGTACTTTATCTATGGCTTCGTTTTTCCTTTTCTGTCGCCCGTACTGGGGTGGTCGAATGGTTTAGTTTTAATCAAACTTGGTTTATGTAGAGTAATATATACTATTAATTTAGGCTCTTATGGTTTGAGCTAGCTGTTTAGCTCAGGGCGATCCGATTCGCACGGATGTCTACTCAGTGTAAGGGGGTCGCTTGGCTACTCAGCCACGCCCTGATTATTCCAAGTACACCTTCCGGTATACTTACCATGTTACGACTTGCCTCCCCTTGCTGTTGTTTTTGCGTTATCTACCTGTTTTGGGCGGTCGCTGGGGAGAGTGACGGGCGGTATGTGCGCGCTTCAGAGCCGACTTCAAAAGGGCACTCTGCTCCCTTTTTACTGCTAAATCCACCTTCGGGTGCTTGATTTCAGGCGGCCTTTCGTAAATAATCTGTTTCAGATAATGTAGCCCATTTCTATCCCACTCCGTACGCTACACCTCGACCTGACGTTCTGAGGAATGCTCATTTTGCTTACTGTAATACCTTCACAGGGTAAGCTGGCGACGGTGGTATATAGGCGGGAGGGGCAAGGAGTGGTGAGGTTGAACGGGGGTTATCGGTTCTAGAACAGGCTCCTCTAGGGGGGTCTGAAGCACCGCCAAGTCCTTTGGGTTTTAAGCTGGCGCTCGTAGTCCCCGGGCGGATATTTGTTGTACTAATATATCTAAGTTTACGGCGGGGCATAGTGGGGTATCTAATCCCAGTTTGTGTCCCAGCTCTCGTGGATTCTGGTAGGCGAGGGTAAAGCTACTTTCGTAATAGGGGTTCAAGGTCCCGGGTGCGTATGACGGCCTGGGGGCTCTTTGGCTTTAGTGCTTATTTTCCATAACCACTCTTTACGCCGAGTGTATCAACTAGGGTCTCTCGTATAACCGCGGTGGCTGGCACGAGTTTTACCGACCCTCTTAACCCTGACTAAGTCAAGTTTTCACTTATGTTTTAATGTTTATCACTGCTGAATTCCCTTGGGGGTGTGGCTAAGCAAGGCGTCTTGGGCTAAATTTAATGTGCCTGATACCGGCTCCTCGTCCCCGGACGGGGGATTGAGGGCATCCTCACAGGGCTGCGGAGGCTTGCATGTGTAAATTGGGTTAAAGCTGATACTAAAGCCAGGACCAAACTTTTGTGCTTGTGGAGCTGTCCTAGGGCTCATCTTAACATCTTCAAGGTTATGCTTTGTTTAAGCTACACTAGC